TTTTATTCGAAGCGCTTCGTGATTTTCAACCAATTGTGTGCTTCAATATAATTACCTGGAGTAAGCGCTATAGCTTGTTTCCAATACTCAGCAGCTTGATCGGACCAAGCTTCCGCAATTTCAGAATCACCCTGTAGAATGGCCTGTTCTCCCCGGTCGGAATAGGTGGTTCCTTCCCTTAGAACCGTACTTGAGAGTTTCCTATCTCATACGGCTCAAAAATCGATTCTTTTTGTGTCCTATCTTAATCTACCCTATGCTAACTGAATTAGATTTCTCATAAACCTATCCCATTTTTTCTTGGGTTAACCAGAAGAAGTTAATTACATAAGTTTCAAACCCTAATTTTGATCAATAATCAGAATCAGTTTGATCTTTTCTCCCACCTTCAGAAGAATGAAGCATAGGTATCCCCACAATATCGTTAGAATTTTCTGAAAGGTAACTATCTCGGTTTCATATATGGAATTCATATAGAATCTTTGAAAAAGACTTTTTTCCATAAGAAAAAAGAACTTACTATCTTTGGGATCTGATGCTACACCGCTGCTCAATACCTTAGTGGATCGACTCTATTACATAAGTTGATTCCTAACTTTTGTCCCATATCATGACATAAGTAAGCAGTTCTTAACTGTATCGACTCAATAGCTCGCTAATTGATCTTTACGGTGCTTTCTCTATCAATTTGATCCTTTATCCATAGAATATAGTATATAGGCTGCACTCATTTTTTTTTTTTCTTCCTATTTTGGTTCTCGTGAAGTCTCTTTCCTTGCTACAGCTGATAAAAATCGTTGCTTTGGACGATGCATTATGTAGAAAGCCTATTTTTTCTAGTATTTACTAGCCAATTTGATCTTTGCTTTTTTCCTTATTTCTATAGTGGAGATAGTCGCACGTAATGACAGATCACGGCCATATTATTAAAAGCTTGTGGTAAGAATGGGTTTCGTTCTAGTGCCCGGAAATAATATTCCAAAGCCTTTGTATGCTCTCCATTGCTTGTGTGTATAAGGCCTATGTTATAGAGTATATAACTTCGATCATAGGGATCAATTTCTGGTCGCGTAGCTTCATAATAATTCTGTAAAGCTTCCGCATAATTTCCTTCGGATTGAGCCAACATCCGTTACGGTCGTTCATTCTATTAAAAAAATCTCCGTTCCAGAACCGTACATGAGATTTTCATCTCATACGGCTCCTCCCTTCTGCGCATAGTACTAAGGGGAATAATCCATAGAATAAAAATTGAACTATTCTCATCTCATTATGAACTGAAAGGAACTAGTATTTTTACAAGAAATCTCTAGCCAGCCTTCCCGCAAGAGGTTTTTTCTTAACACCAATCATATTAGTGTTAGATATAAATGGTAACTCCAACAATTTCTTTGTTCTCAACGCCTTCTATTTCCAGGAATTAGTCACTTCAACGATCTTTGATGGTTATACGGGTATCCAAAGTACAAACGAGATGGATGTTTGTTGTCCCAACCATTCTTGTTAGTCCCGATACCGATAAGGAAAGGGGGAATTTATAACAAAGTTTTTGTGTTGTTGATTCCTAGGTGTAGTGCTTTTTCCCTTATGCCGTCTATTGGTACTAATGTAGTGTAGGATTGACCCGCAATACAGAACCCATAGGTGTAACCTTTCGCTCAATACTCAAATCAACAATTGAAACATCTGAGGCTGCATCAATCGAGGATACACGATAGAAGGAATTGTTCTATCTCCAAACTTCACCTTCACCGAGCGTAGGTTTATTTCAAGAATTTCGTTCTTTCTATACCGAACCGCGTCTCTTTCTCGTAAGACTGAGGTGAGGGCTAAAAAAAACAAGAAAAAAGAATCAAATCGCACCATCTCTGTAATAGGTAAATGCCTTTTTTTCTCCTGAAGTTGTCGGAATTATTCGTAATAAGATATTGGCTACAATTGAAGAGGTCTTATCAATAAAATTTCCATTTATATGAGATCTAGGCATAATTAGCAATCCATTCTAGAATTCTTTTCATTACCCCTCGGGGAAAATGATCCCACAAACAAAGCAAAGGAATTTTACAGTACGAAATAACATAAAAACAGACTAATTTTATTCTAATAAATAGATATTAAATAGATATGGGCTTTCCACTTAAATTGTCCCCTTTTGTTTGGGAAAGATATGAGATATTGGAATCAGATTGATTTCATTCCCATTTTTGTAGTATACCAATGAGCGGAACTATTACTATTTCATCTAAGTTAAATAACCAAGGACTTTTTTTACTACAGATTCTAATAACTCGAGAAGTTTTGATTTGGTTATGATCCAAAGAGAAAAAAGAATGGAATAATCATTCCATGAAAAAATAGAGTAGAGTAACCATACCTTCTGTTTGCATAACGTGTATACACCACGCCATACAATCGAAATATAAAAATCCATGGGACGATTCATAAATTTGGAATAGATCCGCGGGGTAGCTGATGAATGAGAGAAGTTTTTGTTGAGAAA